TTGATTCTTTGGAACAACTCGATGAATTTAGTAAATCCTTTTAGGAGGCCCCCAATGACCATAGATCGAACTTATCCAATTTTTACAGTGCGATGGTTGGCTGTTCATGGACTAGCTGTACCTACCGTTTCTTTTTTGGGGTCAATATCAGCAATGCAGTTCATCCAACGATAAACCTAATCCGAATTATAGAGCTATGACACAATCAAACCCGAATGAACAAAATGTTGAATTGAATCGTACCAGTCTATACTGGGGGTTATTACTCATTTTTGTACTTGCTGTTTTATTTTCCAATTATTTCTTCAATTGAGAAATTGAAAAAAAAAAGAAAGAGAATAGTGGAAATTCTCTTATACCATTCGGAAGGGTACCATCCTTATAACTATCTATGACTGTTTTTGTCTCTAGCATGACCACTTGATGAAATGTGGAGGAAAGCAAGGTAAATGGCCGATACTACTGGAAGGATTCCTCTTTGGCTGATAGGTACTGTAACTGGTATTCTTGTGATCGGTTCAATAGGTGTTTTCTTTTACGGTTCATATTCCGGATTGGGCTCATCCCTGTAATGATCGGATGAACTTGTAGACATGAAAAAGTAAAAACTCAGTGGGCCTTATCCCTTTAGTATCATTCGAGGGGTAAGGCCCACTGAGTTCTTCTAAGACGAGACTTTGATCTATCTCATAACACAAAAAAAATGAAAAGGCAAATCCTTTGCTCCGATCTGATGTTTAAAACTACTCTATTCCTTTGTTTCTAATGCTCTTTGCTTTTGAGGAATTGAATCCATTGATGTACCCATAGACAATCCAATATTATATGAATTTTTACAGATTAGATATTCTGCAAAGCGTTTTTGTACTAATTGAATGGAACCTTACCCTATAAAATTTCAACTGTGATGAGATAATAAATAAAGATTTGAATATGCGTAAAAATACAATCTTCTTTTCAATCGGAACATTCAAATAAAAGTCTTTTTTTTGAAGTTAAAGTGAATTGAATAGAATAATTAAATAAGTTTGATTTGCTTAATGAATTGCTTAATGAATTGCTAACACCCACTCCTTTTTGTTTGTTCACTATATATACTACTATCTAAACAAAGAAGTTCTAATAGACCGAGAAAATAAGATAAGAATCAAAATCTTTGACGAACAGGAGCAAGAATCATTTTTATTTAATTTTTATTGAATTTAGACACAAGAAAAAGGGTGAAAATCCTCTTTCTTGTGTCGAATAAAAGATTATAAAGACTAGTAATCCCCTCTAGAAAGATTTGTTTCTTTCATTTATCCTTTTCGTTGTATTCCATTTGCCTCTCATACCTATTATCAATTACTAGGAATGGGATACAAGTAATTAATTCTAGACATCACGCAAAAAACAGTATAAACAAAGCAAACAAAAGACTTTACTAAATTTTTTTGTTTGTTGATTGTACATCTTGTATGGATCAAGAAAAATGAAAAACTCGATTCAACCCTTTTCTTTTTACCAACTTGATGGCATTCCCGGATCTAGAAATTCATTTCGTACAATTGAACCTTTTCAAACTGTTTCTTTTTAAGAACCAAAAAGATTTGTGCCAAAATAACGGATGCGAAGAAGAATAAAAGACCTTGGACACGTAATGGATCTTGAAGAACTATTTCAGCATCCCCCTGACCAAAGCCCCCCACATTTGGATTACTTGTTAATGGTTGATCAAGTTTAATGGATTCTCCCTCTGAAACAAGAAGTTCTGGTCCTGGAGGTATAATATCCACCACTTGGCGCCCATCCGATGCATCAGCTATGGTTATTTCGTATCCGCCCTTTTCTTTACGTACTATTTTAGTTACTATACCCGCCGATGAAGCGTTATAGACTGTATTGTTACTTTTTCTCCCATCGGGATAAATCTGCCCCCTTCCCCTGTTCCCACCTACATATATGGGATATTTTAAGAAATGAACGTCTTTCTTCGTAGCAGGGTCTGGAGAAAGAATCGGAAAGACAATTTCACTATATTTTTGACCGGGAACAGGACCTATCACAAGAATATTTTTTTTAGTGGGACGATAACTCTGAAAAGATAAATTGCCTATCTTTTCTTTCATCTCAGGAGAAATACGATCGGGAGGAGCTAATTCGAATCCTTCGGGTAAAATAAGAACAGCCCCCACATTCAAACCCCCTTTTTTACCATTAGCAAGAACTTGTTTCAATTGCATATCATAAGGGATTCTAACAACAGCTTCAAATACAGTATCAGGAAGTACAGCTTGCGGAACTTCAATATCCACGGGTTTATTAGCTAAATGGCAATTGGCGCATACAATTCGTCCAGTCGCTTCGCGTGGATTTTCATAACCCTGCTGCGCAAAAATGGGATACGCGTTTGAAATAGATGCCTGAGTTATTATATATATCATGATCGATACGGAAATAAATCGAGTCATCTGTTCCTTTATCCCAAAAAGAGTATTTCTATTTTGCATGGTCCAATCATTGATCCCGGAATTTCTACAATAAATTGGGTAGGTAGCTAGTACAGTTCCCTATCCACGAGTTTGCCATTGTAATGGAATAATTTGAAATATGGTAGAATACTTTGAAGAGGTAGAAGTCGAAAGAGTAAGTAAGATTAAAATACTTTATTTATTTATGTAATGTATGCACAAAGAAAGATTTTTAGCTGATTGATATCAGGAGATCAAATGAGTTATTCATTCATTGAATGATAAATAACTACAAGTGAAGGAGATACACGATTTAAATAATGGAAAATCCAATATTTCACAATTGTATCTAGAATAACTGGAAAAGTAGAAACAAGACCAGATATAATTTGATCATTATGAGCCAATCCAAAATCGTTGTAGACCGAACCAATCATGAGTTCCCAACCATGGGGCGAGTGAAACCCGATCCATAAATCAGTAACTAAAAGAATTGAAAAAGCTTTTATTGTGTCACTTAAGTTATAAAGGAATTCCTGAATCCAAGAATTAAGAATGACAAGTTCTTCATTACGCAAAATAAAATAACCACTTAGAATAGTAAAACATATTATATTTGTCGAAAAATGCAAGATAATATGTAGATGATATTCATTGTGTGTTTTGACCAATTGCATCGTTTCTTTGTGAATTCCTATAGGAAGCTTTTGTATATGTGTCCCTGGGTACTCCTTTATTATTTCGTCCAACAGTAATAGTTCTTCTAATTCTATGAATTTTTCTAGAACGTTCTTCTCTTGAATATCATTCAAAAAAGTTTCGGATTGCCGGGTATTCCACCAATTAGTAATCCAGGGTTCCAGACATTTATTAAATAATAGAGAAATCCACCAGGGCAAAAATACTATAGATGCAAGATAAGGAAGAGAAGTCAATGCTTTCTTTTTTTTCACTTTTCATCTGTGAATTGTTAATGAATTTGCTTCATTCGTCGACTCTATCTGATATTTCTTTGAAGCATGAGTTCTATAACAAGGTATGGAACCTATAGATCTATTCCCGATTTTTGTGTAATTATTTAGTCTTTGAATCTAAAAGAAATATAGAAATGGAATAGGGATCTGCTTCGGATGAAAATAATAATAATAATAAGCAAATACTGTTCCCAGGTGTACCAATTGGACAAATTCGAACCAATTGCGTTCTTATTTGTTCTTTTGAATGTTCGAAAAAGCTACTTGAAGTGATAAATATTATTCGGATTTCAATACAAAAGAATCTCTCTGGTGCCCAGAACAATTATTTCGAAATGTTTCACCGTCTAACCACATCTCACCGCAGTAAAGAGAAATATTTATAAAGAATATTGATAATGAAATCCGAAATAGGCAGAAAAATTAGAAAGAAATTGGATGGTTATGAGAGATCCAATCTTTTTTTTTTATCAAGGAGCAAAAGTATAAAAAGAACGATCGATTGACAAAGGAGAAGATAATAAAATTTACTAGGTACGATCGATCTATCCCTATCTAACGTATCAATTCAAAATCTTGGGTCCAAAAAGATGAATTCTGTATGCCGAGATGCTCGAATTTGGATATATGTGATGAATCCATACTTATTAGACTTGTTTGTTACTATTATACAAGGGAGAATTGAGTTGGACCCCATACACATATAAAATAAAAAAACACCTATGGCACAAAAAAACTTGCATATAGTATTATTATAGTATAGTTATTTTGTTTCATTATAGTTGTTTTCTTCCATGTATGCCCTCCCGCTTTTGTTTATGGGGCACGTGCCTGCCAACAGAAGGAGGAAATAAATCTATCATGTCTTGCTTGAATGAGCATTCTAAAGAAACTTCAGTTACATTAAAAACAAAAGAAAGGGGTGTTATCGAGTTCCTTCACTCATGCCGAGAAAGCATTCATTCTGCATTTCAAAATACTTCAATTGGTACACGCAAGAAATAGGCCAATTCCGCAGCTTTTTGTTCAATTTCCCGCGGAGTCAAATTCTCATCAGTACGAGTCAAGGGAATAGCTCCCTGGCCTCTGATTTCCATATAAAGAACACGACGAGAATAAAGACCCTCTTTAACCTCCATTCTGATTGACTGTATATCTCTTATAAAAAAGCGAAGGAAGATGCGACGGTTTTTTCCAGGGAATCCCCAACGAAAAATACATACTATTCCCTCTTTTCTATCGAATCGATCATAACCACTACCTATATTCCACGAAATTGTGCACCACAAATAGGAGCTAATGAATAGGCCCGCGATTCCATAGAAAGACATTACAATTCCTTGTGGAAAAAAAATGATTTGCTGATCGGGGAATACAGATATCAGATTCCTACCAAGATAACTAGAAGTTCCAACCACTAAAAATCCTAGCGAACCCAAAAAAAGGATACAGGCCCAGCAAAAATTACTAGTTTTTCTGGATCCCCTTATGAGTTCTATCCATATATTTTCTGATCGCCAGTTCATATTATACTATACCAGATCCGGTTATATTTGATTGGAATTCAGAGAATAACCCCAATGAATTTTATTTTTCTTTTCTTGCTCCCGAAATAACTCTCATCAACTAGCACTACTTTGTTGTGAACCATTAGGAATAATAGGTTAGATACATTTACATTCTATTTTTCATATTGAATTGATTGATTTATTTTTGATTAGCTATATCCATATATACATATATTTACTCGGATATCATGTATCTATATGCATCAAAGTTCTTTCATTTGTGTTCGAGGGAAATCACATATCGTACCATATTCCACTAAATGGATACCTGTATTATGATCCACTGTTGAAATGACTTGATAAGATTTGGTCCCCCATTATATCTAGACAATCTTATTTTTTTGAACATGAAGAAATAAAGAAGCCATTGCAATTGCCGGAAATACTAGGCCCACTAAAGGCACAAAAATAGAGGGTAAGTTAAGATCTGTCATAGAATAGATGCCTCGATTTAATATTTGTAGCTCTTATAAGGAAAGATATCTTATGATAAGTATATCTATTATAAATAATATTAAGTAGTTAATAAGTGCAAGGAATGTAGAATTAAGTGTACACACTTATCTATTTTTCTGCACGAATATGTATGATAATCCACTTTAATAAATTTTTCATTCTTCTTTTCTTTCTCTCGTTCTTATCGTAAGAATTTTATTATGAATTCGCGACTATAACTATAATTAATCTAATACAAAACAGGGAAAAAGTGGATTTATAGAAATTACTTACACTCCATATTTCTTTTATATTTATCTATAAATATTACTATATTATGTAATAATATTTATTTTTTAGAAGGCATTTTCTATATAATGATTATATTAATCAATCAAATTAAATATAAATAAAATATAGAAAATATGGATCAAATCTTATATATATAAATCGTTTTTTTTTTTAATTTTTGGAATTTGGATTCAAAGGAAAAAACCCATGGAGCTGCAATAACTCACCCAGAACACCTTTTAAAGGATTACGTGGTACGATTGAATCAAATAAACCCTTATGGAATAAATACTCAGCTGCTTGTGAACCGTCGGGTACTGTTTTATTCAATGTTTGTTCAATTACTCTTTTACCTGCAAATGCGATGTAGGCATTAGGTTCAGCAATAATGACATCTCCCAACATACCAAAACTGGCTGTAACCCCTCCTGTTGTAGGAGAAGTAAGGATTGATACATAGAATAATTTTTTATTTAATTGATAATTATATGAAGCAGAAGATATTTTAGCCATTTGCATCAAGCTCAAACTTCCTTCTTGCATGCGCGCTCCACCAGAGGCACACACAATAATAAGAGGTAGAGATCGATTGGTAGCATACTCGATCAAACGGGTTATTTTCTCGCCTACTACGGATCCCATACTACCCCCCATGAACTGAAAGTCCATAACCCCAATTGCTATGGTAATACCATTTAATTGACCTATGCCCGTTTGAACAGCTTCAGTTAGACCTGTCTTTCTTTGATAAGAATCGATACGATCCTTATAGGGTTCCTCCTCTGAATGAAATTCAATAGGATCCGTAGAGACCATATCTTCATTCATGGGATCCCAAGTGCCCGGATCAATCGAAAGTTCGATTCTATCTGAACTACTCATTTTCAAATGATATCCACATTGTTCACAAATATTCATTTTTGATCTAAAAAATTTTTTATAATTTAATCCATAACAATTTTCGCATTGAACCCATAAATGTCTGTATTTTTTATTTATATCAAGATCATTAGATCTTCCCCTTATATTAAAATCATTGCCATTACTACTAGTTCTTATACTAGAACTTCTACTTTCATTACAAATGAAACTATAGATATAATTGTCATTGTAATTGTCAGTACCTTCTGAAATGTAACTATCAATACGGATTTCAAAATGAAGATAACTATCAATGCAACTATTAATGTGATTATTCCAACTGGATTTAGTATCATACACGTAATAGTGGCGGTTCTTACTTTGAGATCTACTATTTAAATAATTCGAATTCAGATAATTAGAAAAAGAACTTTCTAGTTCATTCAGAAAAGAACTATCATTGTCAATCTCCAAAATTTGATTTTCAATATCAAAATATATGGAATAACTATCGCCATTACTATCTCTAACTAAAAAAGTGTCATCAGAAATCAAACTCCAAATATTCCTAATATCGAATAAGTGCTCAACATTACTAGAATTGCAACTCCCACTATCATGCCAACTAGAAATGTTTTTATCTCTATCATTTATAATGGGGTCTTCATTTTGACTAGTATGCCCAATGGGATCAAGACTATACATTGATTTATTTAGCTCACATCCGTGTTCTAACTCCCTGTTAGAGGACATCGAATTGAACCACCATTTTTCCATAAATTCTCGCTGTCCCTTACTTGAAAATACAATAGATGAATAGTCATTCGATGAATAATTATTTTACTATTTGATTTCCTATCCTAATTAAACATATGGATTCCATTATTAGGATCATTAACTAATAACGAATATATATTGAAATAAATGATTCTCTTTATGGGAATACAGGATATCGCTTCAACATTTCAATTTTAATATATATATTTTATTTAATTGTTTGGTTGATAGAATCTTTTCCTCAATATATTTATTATAAATATAAGGAAATAAGGAAAGATTTCTCTCCTATAATGTACAAATTTTCTCATTAAATTGAATAAAACAAGAAGTTTTTATTTATTGCAACATGGAACAAAAAAGACAATATACAGGATGGGTTGATGGTACTCTCTTCCCTTGGCTTATGATCTGAAACCATAGGATAGGATCTAAAATAATCCATCAATCGCAAAGACCCATAGGATTAATTATGGATCCAACAATAAACAATAGAAGTATTGAGTTCTTTAGTCTTAAATCTTATCTTGTATTTAGATCTTGTATATATACACATTATATATACACATGGGTTAGGTTATAGGTAAGGTCTGTATATTCTGTACATATTTATTGATATAGTTTATTGCTATATCCATATCAATAATCAATAAAAGAGATATATGCAAATCCAAAGATGGATATAAAGATGGATATTTGGTTATTCTTTATTTAGTTTAGTTCGGCTCAATCTTTTACTAAAAAAAAGGATTGAGCCGAGTTTATTTAATTATACTTAGGAGAACAAACAGGAATTACTGAATTATGCACGTTTAGTTATCCAACGTATCTACCGGTTTGAATTCGAATTTGATTTCTTTCCACACTTCACAAGCAGCGGCAAGTTCAGGGCTCCATTTGCAAGCTTCACGGATAATTTCATTACCTTCGCTAGCTAGATCGCGCCCTTCATTACGAGCTTGTACACACGCTTCTAAAGCCACCCTATTAGCTACTGCACCAGGTGCATTTCCCCAAGGGTGTCCCAAAGTTCCTCCGCCGAACTGTAGTACGGAATCATCCCCAAAAATCTCGGTCAAGGCAGGCATATGCCAAACATGAATACCTCCTGAAGCCACCGGCAGAACACCTGGCATAGAAACCCAATCTTGAGTGAAGAAAATACCGCGGCTTCGATCTTTTTCAATATAATCGTCGCGTAGTAAATCAACAAAACCTAAAGTCATCTCACGTTCACCTTCTAGTTTACCTACTACTGTACCAGAGTGAATGTGATCCCCACCAGACATACGTAACGCTTTAGCTAGTACACGAAAATGCATACCATGATTCTTCTGTCTATCAATAACTGCATGCATTGCACGGTGAATGTGAAGAAGTAAGCCGTTGTCTCGGCAATAATGAGCCAAGCTAGTATTTGCGGTGAATCCCCCTGTTAAGTAGTCATGCATTACGATAGGGACTCCCAATTCTCTAGCAAATACAGCCCTTTTGATCATTTCTTCACACGTAGCCGCAGTAGCATTCAAGTAATGTCCTTTGATTTCACCTGTTTCGGCTTGCGCTTTATAAATAGCTTCGGCACAAAATAGGAAACGGTCTCTCCAACGCATAAATGGCTGTGAGTTTACGTTTTCATCATCTTTGGTAAAATCAAGTCCACCACGTAGACATTCATAAACGGCTCTACCGTAGTTTTTCGCGGATAATCCCAATTTTGGTTTAATAGTACATCCCAATAGAGGACGCCCATATTTGTTCAATTTATCTCTTTCAACTTGGATTCCATGAGGTGGACCTTGGAAAGTTTTGGAATAAGCAGGAGGAATTCGCAGATCCTCCAAGCGTAGAGCTCGTAGAGCTTTGAATCCAAATACATTACCTACAATGGAAGTAAACATGTTGGTAACAGAACCTTCTTCAAAAAGGTCTAAAGGATAAGCTACATAAGCAATATATTGATCTTCCTCCCCAGCAACAGGCTCGATGTGGTAGCATCGTCCTTTGTAACGATCAAGGCTAGTAAGTCCATCAGTCCACACAGTTGTCCATGTACCAGTAGAAGATTCGGCAGCTACTGCGGCCCCTGCTTCTTCAGGTGGAACTCCAGGTTGCGGAGTTACTCGGAATGCTGCCAAGATATCAGTATCTTTGGTTTCATATTCAGGAGTATAATAAGTCAATTTGTAATCTTTAACACCAGCTTGGAATCCAACACCTGCTTTAGTCTCTGTTTGTGGTGACATAAGTCCCTCCCTACAACTCATGAATTAAGAATTCTCACAATGACAAGGTCTACTCGACATGGAATAGGCATGAATGAAACCTTTGAAAAAAAAGAATCTTTCAAAAAATTTTCAACTAAACTAATATTATCAACTAATTTAATTAATAAGAAAGACCATGTATTTGATTCACCAAATACATCATTATTGTATACTCTTTGATATGTATGGCGCAACCCAATATTTGTTTGGGGGGTTTCTAATTTCTTAAAATCTTCCTTTTATTTGAATTTAAATATCTAATAATATACTAAGAAAAATTCCCTCTTGACAGTAATATATGTTGTATATGTAAATCCTAGATGTGAAAATAAGCATAATTCATCCATGAAAAGGTATAAAACAAGAATGGACTAAAATCCATATAAAAAAAAATACCAACGGCCGATGAGATCGAAATAATGAATGAATCATAAATCGAGTTTAGGTTCGAATTCCATAAATAATATAATCCTAATATGGATGAGATTATATATAATGATAGATAAATGAAACATACTTCCTCATTCATTATTCTTATTCATCTACTTGAGATTTTGTTGAAACTTTGGAATTGATATTTTGAAAAGAGGTTGGTTGCACTTGAAAATTTACTCATTGAATGAGGAAACAATTGAATTGGATTCGGTTGGACAATACTAACTAAATCGAGTATTAACTTCCTTATTGATTCCATTTCTTCCTTATTGAATTAATCGATCAACTTGTTATCGGACATTTTCGATTCGGAAATATTCCCAATAAATTTCGACATATTTCACTTTATCATAATTATAAAAATGAATCCTACTACTTCTGGTCCTGCGGTTTCCACATTTAAAGAAAAAAACCTAGGGCGGATCGCTCAAATTATTGGCCCAGTACTGGATGTTGCTTTTCCTCCGGGAAAGATGCCTAATATTTATAACGCTTTGGTAGTTAAGGGCCGAGATACTCTCGGTCAGCAAATTGATGTGACTTGTGAGGTACAACAATTATTAGGAAATAATCGAGTTAGAGCCGTAGCTATGAGTGCTACAGATGGTCTGACGAGAGGAATGGAAGTGATTGACACGGGAGCTCCTCTAAGTGTTCCAGTTGGTGGGGCTACTCTCGGACGAATTTTCAACGTTCTTGGGGAACCCGTTGATAATTTAGGTCCTGTAGATACCCGCACAACATCCCCTATTCATAGATCTGCCCCCGCTTTTATACAGTTAGATACGAAATTATCAATCTTTGAAACAGGGATTAAAGTGGTGGATCTTTTAGCTCCTTATCGTCGTGGAGGAAAGATCGGACTGTTCGGAGGAGCTGGAGTAGGTAAAACGGTACTCATCATGGAATTGATCAACAACATAGCTAAAGCTCATGGAGGCGTATCCGTATTTGGTGGAGTGGGCGAACGTACTCGTGAAGGAAATGATCTTTACATGGAAATGAAAGAATCCGGAGTGATTAATGAACAAAATATTGCGGAATCCAAAGTGGCTCTAGTCTACGGTCAGATGAATGAACCGCCAGGAGCTCGTATGAGAGTTGGTTTGACTGCCCTAACCATGGCGGAATATTTCCGGGATGTTAATGAGCAAGACGTACTTCTATTCATTGACAATATCTTTCGATTCGTTCAAGCGGGATCTGAGGTATCTGCCTTATTAGGGAGAATGCCTTCCGCGGTGGGTTATCAACCTACCCTTAGTACGGAAATGGGATCTTTGCAAGAAAGAATTACGTCTACCAAAGAAGGATCTATAACCTCTATTCAAGCTGTTTATGTACCTGCAGACGATTTAACCGACCCCGCTCCTGCCACGACATTTGCACATTTAGATGCTACTACCGTACTATCAAGAGGATTAGCAGCCAAAGGGATTTATCCAGCGGTGGACCCTTTGGATTCAACGTCAACTATGCTCCAACCTGGGATCGTTGGCGAGGAACATTATGAAACTGCGCAAAGAGTTAAGCAAACTTCACAGCGTTACAAAGAACTTCAGGACATTATAGCTATCCTTGGATTGGACGAATTATCCGAAGAGGATCGTTTAACCGTGGCAAGAGCACGAAAAATTGAACGTTTCTTATCACAACCCTTCTTCGTAGCAGAAGTATTTACGGGCTCTCCGGGGAAATATGTTGGTCTCGCGGAAACAATTAGGGGATTTCAACTGATCCTTTCCGGAGAATTAGACAGTCTTCCCGAGCAGGCCTTTTATTTGGTGGGTAACATCGATGAAGCTACCGCGAAAGCTATGAACTTAGGAACTTAGAAGTGGAGAGCAAATGGAAGAAATGACCTTAAATCTTTGTGTACTGACCCCTAATCGAATTGTTTGGAATTCAGAAGTAAAAGAAATCATTTTATCTACTAATAGTGGCCAAATTGGTGTATTACCAAACCATGCCCCTGTTGCTACAGCTCTAGATATAGGTCTTTTGAGAATACGCCTCAACGACCGATGGTTAACAGTGGCTCTTATGGGGGGTTTCGCTAGAATAGGTAATAATGAGATCACCATTTTAGGAAATGATGCGGAACTGAGTACTGACATTGATCCGCAAGAAGCTCAGCAAGCTCTTGAAATAGCTGAAGCTAACTTGAGTAGAGCAGAGGGTAAGAGACAAATAATTGAAGCGAATCTAGCTCGCAGACGAGCTATTACGCGAGTAGAGGCTAGTAATACTATTTCCTACTAGTCAATATAGCAGAACAATCAAAAGAGCTTCTTTTGATTTATACATTCTATTTCGATTCCGCTAATTGATTGAAGGAATACAATCAAGTCTAATCTGATACAACGAAAAAAAGAAGATGCGTAAAAAAACTTATTAGATACCGTTGACTCCGGTATCTAATAAGTTATACCTACTATTGGATTTGAACCAATGACTCCCGCCGTATGAAAGCAATACTCTAACCGCTGAGTTAAGTAGGTCATTTCATTTATCACTACAAAGAAAAAAAGGGACCCATCGCTTCGTGAATTATATATGGAATATTACTTCTAGGCAATACCAACTCTTAACAAGAAAGGGATTAGGGGGTTATCTTGTGGATTGTGGAATATTCATCTTGTCAAGAAATTCATATCCATCTTGACAAGAAATTATCTATATGTTAAGATATCTATGACAAGGGCTATAGCTCAGTTAGGTAGAGCAACTCGTTTACACGTGCGCCGATGCTTTTCAAGGAAGTCCATTATGCAATCAATATATTTGATCTTATTGAGAAATCGATGTCTTACTCCATGGATTCGAAAGAACAAGAGAACAATAGCCTGACAAATATTTATTTGCGGTTCAATCTGATTTCGATGCGAATTCTGGTGTCAATGTCAAATAGAACCCATCATTGATTTGAGAATTGATAAGGTGAATACCCAGTCTATTCAATGCTAGGCATAATGAGTATAAGGGCCTCAAAATAACCTCTTTTCGTCCTATGAACTTTAAGGTGTATGAAGTCTCATAGTTGACTCTTGTGGCGGGGCGATAGAGACTATAGTTAACTTATTTATTAACTTAGGTGAATCTAGGCCAGAGGCAGACCTACGTCAAGGTAACCCTTTTTTGAAACACTTTGGTATTGCTCTTGGATCAAAATAAAAATAATGATTCAGAGCACATGGAGCCATCTCACTATCTTCTTACTTTTGCTTGAAGAGAAGAAAAAATATGGCAGACTAACTGATCTTTTCATCAGTTGATGAAAGAGCCCAATGCAACAAAATGCATGTTGGGTCTTTGAAACAGTTCGAATCATTTCGATACTAATTAGTTTGATCTGTTTTACCGAGAAGGTCTACGGTTCAAGTCCGTATAGCCCTATAGATTCTATATTACATTATTTGTATAGTTTTCATTTCGTCATTAGTGCTTGTTTGTAACAGATTAGTGTTGGTTCATTTGGTTTGGTTCGTCCATAGAAATGAAAAGATTACCACATACTTGTATGGATCCATAGGTACAGGAAAATAAAAATACATTTCTTTCAATGGATCCAATTAGTATTTATCAAATCATCCAATCTCGGACAAACAAACCCCTTCTTCTTCTTCATTAATCCTCGTGGGTTGGATGAATTCCATATAACTTTTTGCCACCCCCGATCAAAGAAAAGAATTGGTGATACATTTTTACTTAGGTATACCCAATCCCAGTCCATTTTTGAAGTGCAAATTAAAACACAATCCTAACTAAAAATTACAACTTAATTCAATCGTAAGTCACATGGATCTGGTACCTATTCGGGGTCTTGTATTTTTTATTTTTGGAAATACCCCGAACGATTGCCTTTTTCCATTTTTATGAGTTGAACCATTTTATTTTATATATTTTATTTAGTCTGTCGAATCTTTCGATTTCGATAATACGTTTGTTATCCTTTAATACGTTATCCTTTATTGTTATTGTTTCTGAAGAGACCCGCGAGGATCAGTTATAGTAGAGGTTCAAAGTTTCCAATCTTGGTATGGAAACTATGAGTTTTTATTTTTATGTGTAAGGGTTTCTCACAATTCAACGAATCAAATCAATTAAGAAAAATAGAAATTAAGGAAGAAAATAGAACTCTAAGACAAGGGAAGAAAATCTAATGATTCCATTATTTTTATTTATATATATTTATTTACATATATATATATATATTAAATATGATGCATGATGAAATTTAACTAATTATTTGAACTAATTCTTTTTTTTTATATATATATTTTATAAGTTTTTTATTATAGTTTCGTTTTTATATTTTTATATATTCTATTTATATTCTTATATTCATTTTATATTTCCTATATATAATTTTATAGAATTGGATTTGTAGTTTTATTTTATTATTTTATTTTTATTATTTTAATAAAAATAAAATAATAAAAGTGAGAAAGTTTTGTTTGTGTAAAAGCATAATATGTCTACACTATTATAATAGAATCGAAATGTAAGTGGAATTCTGTTGAATTCATTTTTAAGCATGTTCTACAGAAAACAAGCTGTGCGGTTTAATAAAAAAATTCTTATTTCACCTAGGAAGTTCTGAATGAATCGAAAATTCCAATTTAAATCGATTCATTCAGTATAGTACACATTAATAGGGGTGCATCTATGTTTCTGCTTCATGAATATGATATTTTCTGGGCATTTCTAATAATATCAAGTGTTATTCCTATCTTGGCATTTGTAATTTCCGGGATTTTAGCCCCGAGTAGTGAGGGAACAGAGAAGTTCTCTAGTTATGAATCGGGTATAGAGCCCATGGGAGATGCTTGGGTACAATTCCGAATTCGCTATTACATGTTTGCTCTAGTTTTTGTTGTTTTTGATGTTGAAACGGTCTTTCTTTATCCATGGGCAATGAGTTTTGATGTATTGGGTGTATCCGTATTTATAGAAGCTTTAATTTTTGTGCTTATCCCAATTGTTGGTTCAGTTTATGCATGGCGAAAAGGGGCATTGGAATGGTATTAGCTCCTGAATATTCAGACAATCAAAATAAAAAGAAAGGAAAAGATAACATTGAGACGATTATTAATTTGATTGAGTTTCCGTTAGTTGACCAAGCAATCTCCAATTCCGTTATTTCAACTACATTAAATGATCTTTCGAATTGGTCAAGACTCTCCAGTTTATGGCCGCTTTTATATGGTACTAGTTGTTGTTTTATTGAATTTGCTGCATTAATAGGCTCCCGATTTGACTTTGATCGTTATGGATTGGTACCAAGATCGAGTCCTAGGCAAGCGGACCTTATTTTAACAGCTGGTACAGTAACAATGAAAATGGCTCCCTCTTTAGTAAGATTATATGAGCAAATGCCTGAACCGAAATATGTCATTGCTATGGGTGCCTGTACTATTACAGGGGGGATGTTCAGTACCGATTCTTATAGTACCGTTCGAGGGGTCGATAAGCTAATTCCTGTAGATGTGTATTTACCGGGCTGCCCACCTAAGCCAGAGGCTGTTATAGATGCTATAACGAAACTTCGTAAGAAGATATCTCGAGAAATCTCTGAAGATAGAATCGGATCTCAACAAGAAAATCGATGTTTTACTATCAATCACAAGTTTCATGTTCGACGTAGTATTCATACTGGAAATTACAATCAAAAATTGCTCTATCAACCACCACGTACTTCAGAGATATCTTATGAACCATTTTTCAAGTCCAAAAATTCAATATCTTCTCGTGAATTGGCGAATTAGGCAAATCGTTTTTGTTTGTGCAGAATAATAAAATAAACAGCCGATCAATCTTTATAAATTTCATTGTAAATTTGAAATACTCATATAAATACAAATGCGGGAGAGATCAAGAAGATGCAAGGTCGTTTATCCGCCTGGCTAACCAAGCATGAACTAATTCATAGATCTTTGGGCTTCGATTACCAAGGAATAGAAACTTTACAAATAAAACCTGAGGATTGGGACTCCATTGCTGTCATTTCATATGTATATGGTTACAATTATTTACGATCTCAGTGTGCTTATGATGTATCACCTGGTGGATTTTTAGCTAGTGTGTATCATCTTACGAGAATACAGTATGGTGTGGATCAACCGGAAGAGGTATGCATAAAAGTATTTACCCCAAGGAAGAATCCTAAAATCCCCTCTGTTTTCTGGATTTGGAAAAGTGCTGATTTTCAAGAACGGGAATCTTATGATATGTTGGGAATTTCTTATAATAATCATCCGCGCCTTAAACGTATCTTGATGCCTGAAAGTTGGATAGGCTGGCCTTTACGTAAGGACTATATTACTCCCAATTTCTATGAAATACAAGATGCTTATTGAATGATAAGAAATTTATCTTTACTTATATGACGCGACTCCAGATTTTAAGTTAAGGTATATTTTTATCTTCCGTTCTAGTTGAAACAGAGTAACTGAACTTGAATTCCTATTATGGGTGGGCCAATAAAGGGCTTCATTACTATTTTCCAATTTGTAAAAAATATTATATATGTTTCGAATAAGTAGAGACAATAAAGGGTTCTGTATCATGAACTTTGTTGTACCGCGCATATCAGTTAGATGAACCCTGTAAAGTAACATAAGCGGGAGAGGGAGTGAAGAAAAATAAAATACAAAATTCCACAAACAAAGGGGGTAGAATTTAATTTGTACTGTATACGAGATACATTCTATCAACTCCTACCCTTCCACTCTTCTAGACTAGACTTTGATTGGGGTTTTTAACCAACTAACTTCGGATATATTATGAGGAATTAACATATTTTTATTTTTACAAAAAAAAAAATAAAAATGGAGGTATATATACAGCTATATGAATAAGTATGTAGCACGCTCTAGACTATTAAATGTATCCCAACCAACCTTTTTTTTATGAATTTCTATGAATATTTATACATAAATTGCCTGTCAGGAACCAGATTTGAACTGGTGACACGAGGATTTTCAGTCCTCTGCTCTACCAACTGAGCTATCCCGACTCGACTACTTTTCCCATATTATTTTACTAAAAGACCGATGTTTATGTCAATTAAAGGGACTAAAAAAGGATTAAAATCTCACTTAGTCCCTGGAATTTTTTGTATCTTCAAAAAAAAAGAAGACTTTCTTTGATAAGTGTAAGGGTAATGATATGGGCTCTGAATGGTTCCATAATGGGGATTCTTTGTCCATATATGTTGATTTCTATGTGCCACCAAAAACTTAGGATGGGATAAGATAGAAGCATTTCTGTTCGGACCCGCTTGTGAAAGAGTAGAATGAACGAGAAATGTAACGAATTTTGAACCACCGACGAAAAATGGGAAAAAAATAGTTAGGAAATAAAAAGGGTTTTTATTGGGGATAGAGGGACTTGAACCCTCACGATTTTCTAAAGTCGACGGATTTTCCTCTTACTATAAATTTCATTGTTGTCAATATTGACATGTAGAACGGGACTCTCTCTTTATTCTCGTCTGATTAATCATTTTTTTTTTTCAAATGTTCATTCAAATGATAAATTGGACTCCGGCTAGAGTGAATGATTTGACCATTGAATATCAAATTTTTTCTTAAACTTAGATTGATATGGATTCACAATAATTCTTAAATTTTTCATAGAATGAAAAATTTATTTATCTAAATTCTAGATTAAGGTTGTGATTATGATTAATCGTTTGATATGTCAGTATGTATACGTAGGTATTATATTAGGTATATAAGGTCATCCTTCCTTTCTGTAATTTTGATATAAAGATTCCTGCTACCAACGCAACCAACTCCATTCGTTAGAACAGCTTCCATTGAGTCTCTGCACCTATCCTTTTTTTATATATTTTATATTTATATATAAAATAAACCTTTGTTTTTTTCAAAACAAGGATTTGGCTCAGGATTGCCCATTTTTAATTCCAGGGTTTCTCTGAATTTGGAAGTTATCACTTAGTAGGTTTCCATACCAAGGCTCAATCCAATCAAGTCCGTAGCGTCTACCAATTTCGCCATATCCCCCCTCGGTTTGAGACCCAGATTTCGTTCGTTGTGTTGTGATCCCACTCACTTCTTTTATTTATCTTGAAGCTATTGAATTAATTAAATACTAATTCTTATCTTATACCATTCTTATCTTATATCAAAAAAGTATATACTACTATTTTTTATCCATATCCCTATTCTCTCATTTCATCTCTATTGAATTAAATAACCTATATTGCATTTCTTTTTGTTCCAATCGAAAATGATTTTATCACTGATGTATCCACAATTCAATATGAATAGATATATCTCGCATTTAATTTATATGATGTACTTCCTTTTTGCATTTTTCCATCCTAATTTGGAATACTGGAACGATCGATACTCATTTCTTTTTTTCACGCGATTTCTTTTCCTTCCGGAATAAATAAAACCAGAGGAATGCCGCATTATAATCCGTATTCCATTACATCTTTATTCTTATTTTATCCTTTTTTCCGAGGTAAATAAAAAAAAATAGAATATAAAATAAAAAACCAAAATGATAAATTTCTAATATTGGTATATGTATATATTAATATATAATGTAAATAAAATCGATTTTCAATTTCAATAGAATTCAATATTAATATAAAAATAGAATATGATATAAATAAATGAATATTAAATATTTATTGATATTAATGATATATTCTAGAATTAGAAATATAATAATTAGAAATACAATGATATATACTAAGATATAAAGTAAATTATTAATAATTAATATTAGATAATATACTAATATATGCCAATTATATGCCAATCTAATATATTAATAATAACTAATATATTAATTAATAATATAATAGTTAAACAAAAACAAAAAATAGTTAACTAAGATACCTGTGGTTTATTGAGTTCCTATGTACTATTTTGTTTGATTTGTTTTATGTTATGCGAGCCCGCTTAGCTCAGAGGTTAGAGCATCGCATTTGTAATGCGATGGTCATCGGTTCGACTCCGATAGCCGGCTTTTTTTCTATTTGTTTTTTGTTCGATTTTTTCCATAATTGAGAGAATCCCTCAAAATATTGAAAAGACTCTCCCCCTTCCGCCCCTTTTCTTCAAAGGTCAGGTCACTTGTCTATTATGTCGCGGCACCTTCTAACTATGAAGAAAAAACGTATTCGAGAAATTAGATCTCTATGAGGGGACAAATCATAAAACGTAGCCTTAACCCCCTATCCTGGATATATATATATAATCTGAATATTGATACAATTCTTTTCATTATACTTTGTTTTGTAGTACTTCCATAAATTTTGCTTTGTTTTTATTCTTTTATTTAGTTCAGTTCTATTTTCGATTTATTATTTAAATATTTATTTCAATTTAATATTGAAATTTTAATAAAATAAAGGAGTCTTTATGTCTCGTTACCGAGGACCTCGTTTCAAAAAAATACGCCGTCTGGGGGCTTTACCGGGACTAACTAGTAAAAGACCTAGATCCGGAAGTGATCTGAAAAACCAATTACGCTCTGGAAAAAGATCACAATATCGTATTCGTCTAGAAGAAAAACAGAAATTGCGTTTTCATTATGGTCTGACAGAGCGACAATTACTTAGATATGTGCATATCGCTGGAAAGGCAAAAGGATCAACAGGACAGGTTTTACTGCAACTACTTGAAATGCGTTTGGATAACATTCTTTTTCGATTGGGTATGGCTTCGACCATTCCTGGAGCCCGGCAATTAGTTAACCATAGACATATTTTAGTTAATGGTCGTATAGTAGATATACCAAGTTATCGTTGCAAACCCCGAGATATTATTACTACGAAAGATAAACAAGGATCGAAAACTCTGGTTCAAAATTATATTGCTTCGTCCTCTCGTGAGGAATTGCCAAAACATTTGACTGTTGACTCATCCCAATATAAAGGATTAGTAAATCAAATAATAGATAGTAAAAGTGTCGGTTTGAAAATTAATGAGTTGTTAGTCGTAGAATATTATTCTCGTCAGACTTGAGCCCAACGAAAAAAGGGTTCGGACAATGTTGCCCCCCCTTTCGTCGAAGGAAATAGATTTAAGTTAAGGGCCTCGGTCCGCATTTTTTCACATATTACAAATGGATCGTGGGTAAGGTTTGCATTTTCAGCCTTTCCGATACTTGTATTTTACGTACTACACTAATTAAGAATAGAGAATCTCTATCAAATCAAGTAAAGGCCTTACTGTTGGAATAGGAATAATGGTATCAATTGGTATTTGATTTGATACATTATGGTCGGTAACGCTGGCGAATTAGATGAGGGTACATAAACGGAAAGAGAGGGATTCGAACCCTCGGTAAACAAAAGCCTACATAGCAGTTCCAATGCTACACCTTCAACCACTCGGCCATCTTTCCGATATAATCTTATTATTGACCAGAAACCGAATGAATAGCGAGTCATTCATATTATTGCAATACAGGTACAACCGATCAATCAATTCGAATCGAAATAAAAAACTCAAATCTTCAAATAAAAAAAGAAAAATAGTCCCTTTTTCAGGTTCGAGGGTTAAAAAAACACATTTTTTTTTAACAAAAAAAAGGATATCCATTCATGTTTATCAAGACCAACGGATAATCTTTTTTTGTTCTGAGATTTATATCGGACAAAATCAATGGTTTGGAATAAATCAACTGAAGGATCCATACTTTATACTACGATTAGATTTAGACAATGCTTCTACCTATAGGAATAAAAATTTCTTGAATTATCAGAATCCATAGGAAAATCAAGTCCTTGATTCTTTAACTTAGATAAAATAGTAATACTTCCGTTCATTAGTATACTACTTAATTAAATTGGATGTTATCCAATTAAATAAAGAAAGATATTTCTTATCTCTCCCTTTTCAAAGAGGAGCAATTTTAGTATATAAAGTTTACATTTTTTTTTAGAATTAATCCGTTTTTATGTTATTTTGTACTGTATAATTCCTTTGTTTGTGAGATCATTTTCCCTCAGGGGAAATGAGAAGAATTATAGAATGGATTGCTAATTATGCCTAGATCTCGGATAAATGGAAATTTTATTGATAAGACCTTTTCAATTGTAGCCAATATCTTATTACGAATAATTCCGACAACTTCAGGAGAAAAGGAGGCATTTACCTATTACAGAGATGGTGCGATTTGATTTTTTTCTTGTTTTTTTAGCCCTTAGTCTTATGAGAAAGAGACATGATTCAAGATAGAAATAAAAAAGGATTATTGAAATAAAGCTACGCTTGTTGAAGGTGAAGTTTGTAGATGTAACAATTCCTTCTGTCGTGTATCCTCGATTGATGCAGCCTCAGATGCTTCAATTGTCGATTTTAGTATTGAGCAAAAGGTTACACCTATGGGTTCTGTATTGTGGGTCAATCCCACTTAACTAGTACCAATAGGCGGCATAGGGGAAGAAGCACTACACCCAGGAATCAACAATATGAAAACTTTGTTATAAATTACCCCCTTCCCTCATCGGTATCGGGGCTAACAAGAATGGTTGGGACAACAAGCATCCATCTCGTTTGTACTTTGTTTGGATACCCGTATAGCCATCGAAGATCGTTGAAGTGACTAATTCCTGGAAATAAGAGGCGTTGAGGACAAAGAAATTGTTGGAGTTACCATTTCTATCGAGTACTAATATGATTGGTATTAAGAAAAAACAAAAGCTCTTACAGGAAGGCTGGCTAGAAATTTCTTGTAAAAATACTAGCCCCTGTCAGTTCATAATGAGAATATTGAAATTTTGATTTCATATATTATTAGTACTATGCACAGAAGGGAGGAGCCGTATGAGATGAAAATCTCACGTACGGTTCTGGAACGGAGTTTATTGGAATAGAATGAACGACCGTAACGGATGTCAGCTCAATCCGAAGGAAATTATGCGGAAGCTTTACAGAATTATTATGAAGCTACGCGACTAGAAATCGATCCTTATGATCGAAGTTATATACTCTATAACATAGGACTTATACATACAAGCAACGGGGAACATACAAAGGCTTTGGAATATTATTTCCGGGCACTAGAACGAAACCCGTTCTTACCACAAGCTTTTAATAATATGGCCGTGATCTGTCATTACGTGCGACTATCTCCATTATAGAAAAAAGGAAAAAAGATCAAATAGACTAGTAAATACTAGAAAAAAATGGGCTTTCTACATATACATCGTCCAAAGCAACGATTTTTATAAGCTGTAGCAAGGAAAAGGACTTCGTGGGAACAAAAAAATACGAAGAAATGGGTATGGCCTATATACTTATATTCTATGGATAAAGGATCAAATTGATAGAGGAAGCACCGTAAGGATCAATTAGTTTTGGATGGATACAATAAGAACTGCTTACTTATCTCATTATATGAAATAAAAGTTAGGAATCCACTTATGTAATAGAGTCGATCCACTAAAGTA